ATTTTCTAGTTATTGGAATTCTAGTTATTTAAATAAGGGGTCTAGGAGTGACGATTCCCACTATGATTATTCTATGTATGATAATAAATATAGTTGGAATAATTACATCAATAGTTGCATTGACAGTTATCTTCGTTCTCAAATCGGGATTGCGAGTTCTATTTTAAGTGGTAGTGAAAATTACAGCGAAAGTTACATTTCTACTTACATTTTGGGTGAAAGTAGAAATAGTAGTGAAAACTGGAATTCCAAGCTAAGAACTAGCACGAACGGCAGCGATTTCGCTCTAAGAGAAAATTCTAATGATCTCGGTGTAACTCAAAAATACAAGCATTTGTGGGTTCAATGTGAAATTTGTTATGGATTAAATTATAAGAAATTTTTTAAATCAAAAATGAATATTTGTGAACAATGTGGATATCATTTGAAAATGAGTAGTTCAGATAGAATTGAACTTTCGATTGATCCAGGGACTTGGGATCCTATGGATGAGGACATGTTCTCCCTGGATCCCATTGACTTTCATTCAGAGGAGGAACCTTATAAAGATCGTATTGATTCTTATCAAAAAAAGACAGGATTAACCGAGGCCATTCAAACCGGCATAGGTCAACTAAACGGCATTCCCGTAGCAATTGGGGTTATGGATTTTCAGTTTATGGGGGGTAGTATGGGATCGGTAGTAGGCGAGAAAATTACTCGTTTAATCGAGTATGCTACTAATCAATTTTTACCTCTTATTCTAGTGTGTGCTTCCGGAGGAGCACGCATGCAAGAAGGAAGTTTGAGCTTGATGCAAATGGCTAAAATTTCTGCTGCTTTATATGATTATCAATCGAATAAAAAGTTAGTTTATGTATCAATCCTTACATCTCCTACGACTGGTGGGGTGACAGCTAGTTTTGGTATGTTGGGGGATATCATTATTGCTGAACCCAACGCCTACATTGCATTTGCAGGTAAAAGAGTAATTGAACAAACATTGAATAAGACAGTACCAGAAGGTTCACAAGCGGCTGAATTTTTATTCCATAAGGGCTTATTTGATCCAATCGTACCACGTAATCTGTTAAAGGGCGTTCTGAGTGAATTATTTCAGCTCCACGCTTTCTTTCCTTTGAATCATAACTTTAGTAGAACTTTAAGTTAATAGTTAATTAAATTGAATTCTTTAAATTATTTTCTTTCTGGCGAATAACTATTTAGAATAAGTATTTATTAAGTATTTATTTATCGGAATCAAAGGAAAAATCCGAAGAATGGATTTGTTTTGGTGACATAAGAGAGAATTATGGAAAGAATCATACAGATAATTTTTTTTTTACCGATATCCCTGATTCCTAATTAGGAAACCTCTATGAACAAGATAAAAGAGCGAATTCTTTTTTCGCGAGGTAGGGTAGTAAATAATAAATAAAACGAATTTCATGTTCTTTTCTTCCTTTCGTATTATATTATAACGAATTTTGGAAGAATTTATAAGGTGAAGAAACTCTTTATTAAATTCAAATTATAATTATGAAATTCAAATTATAAGACAAGAAAAAAAAATAATAGAAAAATAACAAACAAGTGAATTATCATACATGTATTTGATGTATAAAAATGAATAAGTCCATTTAGTTAGTTCTATATTCCTTGCACTTTATTATATATACTCAGTTAGATATACTTAGTATAATTATTATAGGAATTCTAATAATTTTAAGAGATCTTTCTATTTAAGATATCTTTCTAACAATATAATATAGCGATAATAGGTAAAAAAAATAAATATAACAATAAATAACAGGTACAAATATTAAATCGAGGTGCCCATTCTATGACAATTCTCAACAACTTACCCTCTATTTTTGTGCCTTTAGTGGGCTTAGTATTTCCGGCAATTGCAATGGCTTCTTTATCTCTTCATGTTCAAAAAAACAAGATTTTTTAGATCTGATGGGGGCAAATTTCATATATTTTTTTTTTTCAAGACTTAGACTTGGATTATAACACAGATATCTATTCAGTATAATATGGTATAACTTGTGGCTTCTTTCAAACAGAAAAGAAAGGGCAGGCGTAAACGTAAATCTGATATATGAGTAAACGAGCTATTTGAAAATATTGAAAATAAGTCGCGATTGGGGCGAATGCCTGAAATAAATGTAAAGCCCATGTAGCTATATATGTGTAGATAGGGGATCATATGAGAGGGCTCCTATTATTTTACTTTTAGATCTAACCAATTGCTTCGAAAGATTCACATCAGAATAGTGCAAGTTGATGAAAGTTCCTTCGGAAACAAAAAAATGTAAAGTAAAATTCATTTTGGCCGGTCTCCCACTTCCAATAAAATGTAACTAGATCTAGTATGAGTTGGCGATCAGAACATATATGGATAGAACTTATAGCGGGGTCTCGAAAAATAAGTAATTTCTGCTGGGCCATTATACTTTTTTTAGGTTCATTGGGGTTTTTATTGATTGGAATTTCCAGTTATCTTGACAGAAATTTGATATCTTTATTCCCGTCTCAGGAAATCATTTTTTTTCCACAAGGTATCGTGATGTCGTTCTATGGGCTCGCCGGTCTGTTTATTAGCTCTTATTTGTGGTGCACAATTTCGTGGAATGTAGGTAGTGGTTATGATCGATTCGATAGAAAAGAAGGAATAGTGTGTATTTTTCGTTGGGGATTCCCAGGAAAAAATCGTCGCATCTTACTCCGATTCTTTATGAAAGATATTCAGTCTATCAGAATAGAAGTTAAAGAGGGTTTTAATGCTCGGCGTGTCCTTTATATGGAAATCAGAGGCCAGGGGGCCATTCCTTTGACTCGTACTGATGAGAATTTGACTCCACGAGAAATTGAGCAAAAAGCAGCGGAATTGGCCTATTTTTTGCGTGTACCAATTGAAGTATTTTGAAATAAACGAAGCACTTTTCTTAGCAGGAGGTAAAAAACCAAAAAATCCTCTTTTTTTTTTTTCCTTTTTTTTTCTATAACATAACTTAACTGAAATTTCTTCATAATACTGATGAACCAAAGAAGACGTAGATTATATATACTATATACGGAAAACGGAAAAATTTGAAATTTTGTCCGCAAACTTTTTTTTATGCGTATGTAAATTCACAAAATTCAAGGACTAACCACTGACTCACAAATAAAAACGAGGGAATAGATTCGGGAGTTCGAAGCTTTCTATTCTAAATTCTAATATTAGAATAGAACTTATGCTTGATAGAAATATTAGATCGTATAGAGTTGACGAATGAAGCGGATTCATTAAAAATTCACAGACGCAAAAATGGAAAAAAAAGCATTCATTCCCCTTCTATATCTTACGTCTATAGTATTTTTGCCCTGGTGGGTCTCTTTTTCATTTAATAAAAGTATGGGATCTTGGATTATTAATTGGTGGAATACTAGTAAATCCGAAACTTTTTTAAATGATATTCAAGAAAAGAGTATTCTAGAAAAATTAATAGAATTTGAGGAACTCTTCCTGTTGGACGAAATGATAAAGGAATACCCCGAAACACATCTACAAAAGTTTCGTATCGGAATCCACAAAGAAACGATCCAATTGATCAAGATGCACAACGCAGATCGTATCTATACGATTTTGCACTTCTCGACAAATATAATCTGTTTCGTTATTCTAAGTGGTTATTCTTTTTTAGTTAATGAAGAACTTATTATTCTTAATTCTTGGATTCAAGAATTCATATATAACTTAAGCGACACGATAAAAGCCCTTTCTATTCTTTTATTAACCGACTTATGTATAGGATTCCATTCACCCCACGGTTGGGAACTAATGATTAGCTCTTTCTACAAGGATTTTGGATTTGCTCATAATGATCAAATTATATCTGGACTTGTTTCCACCTTTCCAGTCATTTTCGATACAATTTTTAAATATTGGATCTTCCGTTATTTAAATCGTGTATCTCCGTCACTTGTAGTGATTTATCATTCAATGAATGACTGAAAAATGATCCACCGATCCAATTAGAATTTTGTTATTTTGTCCATAAGTAAAATAAAACATTCAAAATCTTATTTTTTTTTATATACTTATTTTTTCTATACATCCAATAGATTCGGATTCCTCCTATATTTTAGTAAAAATTTTTCAGTAACTAGCAGCATCGTGGATAGGGAACTATCCTAGCGACCTACCTAATTTTATTGTATAAATTTTCTGGATCAACGACTGGACCATGCAAACTAGAAAGACCCTCTCTTGGATAAAGGAAGAGATTACTCGCTCCATTTCCGTATCGCTCATGATATATATAATAACTGGGGCATACATTTCAAATGCATATCCCATTTTTGCACAGCAGGGTTATGAAAATCCGCGCGAAGCAACTGGTCGTATTGTATGCGCGAATTGTCATTTAGCTAATAAGCCCGTGGGTATTGAGGTTCCACAAGCGGTACTTCCAGATACTGTATTTGAAGCAGTTGTTCGAATTCCTTATGATATGCAACTAAAACAAGTTCTTGCTAATGGTAAAAAGGGAGCTTTGAATGTGGGGGCCGTGCTTATTTTACCCGAGGGGTTTGAATTAGCCCCTCCTGATCGTATTTCGCCAGAGATGAAAGAAAAGATAGGTAATCTCTCTTTTCAGAGTTATCGCCCCGCTAAAAAGAATATTCTTGTGATAGGTCCTGTTCCTGGTCAAAAATATAGTGAAATCACCTTTCCTATTCTTTCTCCGGACCCTGCTGCTAAGAAGGATGCGTACTTCTTAAAATATCCCATATACGTAGGCGGGAACAGGGGAAGGGGTCAGATTTATCCCGACGGGAGCAAGAGTAACAATACGGTTTATAATGCTACAGCAGCGGGTATAGTAAGCAAAATAATACGAAAAGAAAAAGGGGGGTATGAAATAACTATAACAGATGCGCCAGAGGGGCGTCAAGTGATTGATAGTATCCCCCCAGGACCAGAACTTCTTGTTTCAGAAGGCGAATCCATCAAACTTGATCAACCATTA